GGAAGTTTTGACGAACAGGATCGAAAATCATTACTCTTTCGACCCAAGACAAGGGGTGTATAAAATTCCCTTTCTTGGGTCGAAGACTAGGAAGACAAAAAACGCCTCATATATATAATTATTTATTCCCCACATTTATAGTCCGTTCGAGTATCCGCTTACTTAATGCTAATATCTATTTATATTTTATTTCAAATATCAAAATTTTGATACATTTTATTTATGACATTGAACTCTGGCAATAGTAACACAGTCGTACCAATTCAATTTGGCTACAAAAAACATGGATTAAGGGGTGATAAACTCATAAACTCATAAAGTCAACTAAAACAATCTTCTTCAAAAAAAAATCTACCTAATTATGACATGACTAGGAATGCGGTACAAGGGATTTCCAGAGCTCGTAGAAAAAGAGCAAGTAAATAAAAGGTTTTTCAAAATTTATTTTTCTCCTCATACATAAATAATTGACAACAAAAAATTTGTTCTTTTTACGAACCTGATGTTGATAAACCCGCGAGTCTAGAAATTCATTTCGGCCAATTGAACCTTTTCGAACTGTTTCTTTTTAAGAACCAAAAATATTTGCGCCAAAATAACAGATGCCAAGAAGAACAAAAGACCTTGGACACGTAATGGATCTTGCAGTACTATTTCTGCATCTCCCTGACCAAATCCACCCACATTAGGATTACTCGTTAATGGTTGATCAAATTTGATGGATTCACCCTCTGAAACAAGAAGTTCTGGTCCTGGGGGGATAATATCAACAACTTGACGTCCATCCGCGGGATCTGTTATGGATATTTCATATCCCCCCTTTTCTTTGCGTATGATTTTACTTACTACGCCCGCCCCTGTAGCATTATAAACCGTATTGTTACTCTTGCTTCCGTCGGGATAAATCTGACCCCTTCCCCTATTTCCCCCTACGTATATAGGATATTTTAAAAAGTAAACATCTTTCTTAGTAGTGGGGTCGGGGGAAAGAATAGGAAAGGCGATTTCACTATATTTCTGACCGGGGACAGGCCCTATCACAAGAATATTTTTATTATTTGGGCGGTAGCTCTGAAAAGACAAATTGCCTATCTTTTCTTTCATCTCAGGAGAAATACGGTCGGAAGGAGCTAATTCAAAACCCTCCGGTAAAATAAGAACAGCCCCCACATTCAAACCCCCCTTCTTACCATTAGCAAGAACTTGTTTCACTTGCTTATCATAAGGAATTCTAACAACTGCTTCAAATACAGTATCAGGAAGTACTGCTTGTGGAACCTCAATATCCACGGGCTTACTAGCCAAATGGCAATTGGCACATACAATACGCCCAGTCGCTTCTCGTGGATTTTCATAACCCTGCTGCGCAAAAATGGGATATGCACTGGAAATGGATGTCCGGGTCATGAGATATACCACGAGCGAGACGGAAATAGATCGAGTCATCTGTTCCTTTATCCAAAAAAAAATATTTCTAGTTTGCATGGTCTAATCATTGATCCGAAAATTTCTACAATAAATTTGGTAGGTCACTAGTATAGCTCCCTAAATCCACGATTCTGCTATTTACTTTACTGGAACCATTTTATGGGAATACGATAGGATGAAAAACGATGAAAATCCTCCAAACAGGAAGTTTAAAATGTTTATGTAGAACTACAAAGTAAAAAAGATTCTAATTGGATTAGATTAATATCGCTAGATCGTTTATCAATCATTCATTGAATGATAAATAACTACAAGTGAGGGAGATACGCGATTTAAATAACGGAAAATCCAATATTTAAAAATAGTATCGAGAATAACAGGAAAAGTGGAAACAAGACCAGATCTAATTTGATCATTATGAATAAACCCAAAATCTTTGTAGATCGAATCAATCATTAGTTCCCAACCGTGGGGCGAATGAAATCCGATACATAAATCGGTTAATAAAAGAATCAAAAAAGCTTTGACTGTATCACTTAAATTAGATAGGAATTCCTGAGACCAAGAGTTAAGAATAACGAGTTCTTCATTCCCTAAAATAGAATAGCCGCTTAGAATAATAAAACAGATTATATTTGTTAAGAAGTGCAAAATCGTATGGATACGACCTTCATTATGTATCTTGATTAATTGAATCGTTTCTTTGTGGATTCCTATAGGAAGCTTTTTTAGATCTGTCTCCGAATATTCTTTGATCATTTCTTCCAAAAAGAGGATTTCCTCCAATTCTATGAACTTTTCTAGAATACTTTTTTCTTGAATATCATTCAAGAAAATTTCGGATTGACCAGCATTCGACCAATTAGTAACCCAAGATTCCATACTTTTAGTAAATAAGAGAGAAATCCACCAAGGTAAAAATACTATAGATGTAAAATACAAAAGAGGAGTCAAGGCTTTCTTTGTTGCCATTTATTACCTGTGAATTTTTAATTAACCCACTTCACTTCATGATTCTATGTGATCGGATATTTCTTTCAAACATGAGTTCTAGACAAGCTATCAAATCTATGAATCGATTTTATTTTTATTTGTTTGAATCGAGAAAGAATACATAAATAAACTCGGCTTCGAATTAAAATGAAGAAATAATTCAAAATCGTGTTTCCAAAAATATCAATTCAGAAAATTCCAAACAAGTGTTTCCTTTTGATGAATGACCTAAAAAGTGCTTTACTTTAACTTTACTTTAAGGAATGAATATTGTTGGAGATTTTGAGACGAAAGGGAGTTCTTTCGTCTCAAAATCTCCAATATTTCGAAAAAATTATAATGAAAGGGTAAACTAAAGGGTCGGTTGACAAAACCAAAATTGACAAGATATTATTTACCTAAAGTATCACTTCCAATCCAACAAATATTGAACTAAAAAAAAAAGAACAATTCTTTTCTTTCGAAATTGTTTGATATATGAAATGGATTGAATCTAGTAGTTACTTATTTCAATTGAGTTGCATGGATTTGGATACGCATAAAAAACCACAAAAAAGTTGTTTTGTTTTATGGTTGTTCTATATACGTCGACTTTAGCTGGACTGAACGTTCTGGCGAAACTTCAGTTAAGCTATGTTATAGAAAAAAGAGGATTCTTGCGTTTTTTCCCTCCTGCCGAGAAAGCATTCATTTTTCAGACCCCAGCTCTTTTTCTCAAAAGACTTCAATTGGTACGCGCAAGAAATAGGCCAATTCCGCGGCTTTTTTTTCAATTTCTCGCGGGGTCAAATTCTCATCAGTACGGGTCAACGGAATAGCCCCCCGGCCTCGGATGTCCATATAAAGGACACGGCGGGCATAAATACCCTCTTTAACTTCTATTCTAACGGATTGAATATCTTTTATAAGGAATCGTAGGAATATACGACGATTTTTTCCAGGAAATCCCCAACGAAAAATACAAACCTTTCCTTCCCTTCTATCGAATCGATCATAACCACTACCTACATTCCAGGAAATGGTGCACCACAAATAGGAACTAATAAAGATACCCGCGATCCCGTAGAAAGACATCACGATCCCTTGCGGAAAAAAAATGATTTGCTGCGGCGGAACAAAAGATATCAAATTTTTACCAAGATAACTGGAAGTTCCAACCAATAAGAATCCTAATGAACCTAAAAAAACGATAAGGGCCCAGCAAAAATTACTTAGTTTTCGAGACCCCGTTATAAGTTCTATCCATATATGTTCTGATCGCCAACCCATACTTGATCCGATTGCATTTTATTGGAATTGAGAGAATACCCCAAATGATTTTGACTTTACTTTATTTTGTTTCCGAAGAAACTTTCATCAACTAGCACTAGTTTGGTATGAACTAGCACTAGTTTGATGAGAACCTTTAGGAGTAATTCATCAAATTGATTAGATCTAAAATAATACCATACCCTTCGTAGGATCCCAATATACATTATTGATATACATATAGATCCACCAACTTTACATTTTCGGCATCGGGCGGTCCTGATCTATTTAAAACTAGCTAGAATTCATTTACCCATAGATCATTTTCTGCCGGCATAAGAGCTTTTTCTTTTATGTTCGGCGGAAATCACATGTTATAACATATTTCATTTCCCGCAATAAATATCTGTGTTATGCTACAAGTATAAGTTTCCAAAAAAACGGATAAGGTTGGGCTCCTCAGATCTAAACAATCTTGTTTTTTTGAACATGAAGAAATAAGGAAGCCATTGCAATTGCTGGAAATACTAGGCCTACTAAAGGGACAAAAATAGAGGGAAAATTAAAAGTTGTCATAAAATGGGTACCTCGATTTACTATTTGTATTTGCACCTGTTTTTTTATTAAATATCATATTTTATATTGATTATAATTAAGAATTGTAATTATTAGAAATTCGTAGTTATTATTAATTAATTTAATAATTAATTTAATTTGAAAATTCTTATTCGATATAATATATAAGTATCTACATATCTAATCTAAGTGATACACTAAGTCGAAATAAGTCCAAGGGACGTAGAATTCAATAAATGGACTTATTCATCTATCTACACGAAAGATATATATGATAATCAACTTGATTATTTTTATTCATTCCTTTGTGTTTTATTCTTGTCTTCTAATTTGATAATATAAAGTAATAAAGAAAGGGTTTCTTACAAATTCTCGAAAGATTTGTTAGAATGCGACACAACCGGAATTTTTATTTTTAGTGAAATGGAGTTTTCGGGAGATGGAGAAAGATACAAAACTGTATATCTATATTTTTTATAATTAATTATAATTATATACGTAAGACGAAATTCGTTTTATTTGCCTAAATTCATATAAAGGCAAAAGTAGCACTTTTATCTTGTTGATGATGAGAGAGACTTGTTAATCTTAATTAGTAATCTAGGTAAAAAAGAGCTATCTGCTTGGTTGCTACAAATAAAATAATTGAACTTAGTGTACTCTACTTGATTGAATGGGAATTCAAAGGAAAGAAAGCGTCGAACTTAAATAACTCAATCAGAACGCTTTTTAAAAGATTACGTGGTACGATTAGG